AAAAAACAAAGGATGAATTCCACTTTGACTTTAAGGAGACATGCTATAACAATAGCCCAGTTTCTGAAACTTCTGATCTGGATGGGAATCAAGAAAATGCGAAGTTAGAAATACTAAAAAACAAAGAAAAAGAAGCAATTTTCTTCTGGTTTGAAAAACCTCTTGTGACCCGTCTTTTCGACTATAAGCGATGGAATCGTCCATTGCGGTATATAAAAAATGATCAATTTGAAAAAGCTATAAGAAATGAAACGTCACAATATATTTTTTACACATGTCGAAGTGATGGCAACCAAAGAATATCTTTTACGTATCCATCCAGTTTGTCAACTTTTTTGGAAATGATACAAAGAAAAATGACTTTGTACACAAATACAATGGAAAATCACTTCTCTTATGAACTGTATAATCAATGGGTTCATACCAAAGACCAAAAAGAAAAGAATCTAAGCAATGAATTTATAAGTAGACTACAGGCTATAGACAAGGGATCTGTTCCTATGTATGTAATAAAAAAAAGAACGAAATTATGTAATAATAAGATCAAAAAAGCATACTTGCCGAAAAAATATGATCCTCTCTTGACTGGTCCCTATCGTGGAACAATTGCCTTTTTGTTTTCACCCTCCATCGAAAATGACATGGGAACTCTTTGGATAAATAAGATCCATGGTATGCTTTTTACTACTAATACTGATTATGTAGAATTTGATCAAAAAATGGATATGTATGCGTTTGATAGAAAATCATTATCAACGGAAATAGAACCTTTTTTTAACTTTATTAGTAAATTAAATACAGAATCACCATCGTATTTAAATGTGAAAAGACTTTCTTTATTTCTAGAAAAAAAAAATTTGGATTCTAAATCAAAATTTTTAAAATTATTATTCAATGCAGTTCTAACTGATACCAACGATCAGACAATTAGAAAAAAATATCTTGGAGTAAGCATAAAAGAAATACGCAAAAAAATACCTCGATGGTCATATAAATTAATCAACGATTTCGAACACGAACAAAAAGCAAATGACGAAGGCCTGGCAGAGGATCCTCAGATTCGTTCAAGAAAAGCTAAATTTATAATAATTTTTAATGATAATCAGCAGAATCCCGATAATACCCTTCAAACAGAGGAAGTAACTTTATTACGTTATTATGAACAATCCGATTTTCGTCGAGAGATAATAAAAGGATCGATGCGCGCTCAACGACGGAAAATGACTATTTCAAAACAGGTTCAAGCGAACGCCCATTCCCCCCTTTTCATGGACAGAATAGAAAGCCCTCTATTTTTTGCGTTTGATATCTCCAAACTGATGAAATTTATTTTTATAACTAGGATGGGTAAAAAGACAGAATTTAAAATTTCGGATTATGTGGAGGAAGCTAAAAAAAAAAAAGATAAACTAAGAGTAGATAAAAGTTACAAGCACAAAATGCAAGAAAAAGCGCAGATCGAAACAGCAGAAATTTGGGATACTATTCTATTGGGTCAAGTAATAAGAAGTTCAATATTACTAACACAAGCAATCCTTAGAAAATATATTCTACTACCCTCTTTTATAATAGCTAAAAATCTTGGTCGTCTGCTATTATTTGACTTTCCAGAATGGTCTGAGGATTTAACCGATTGGAAGAAGGAAAGATATGTTAAATGCACCTATAACGGTGTTCAATTAGCAGACAATGAATTTCCAACAAACTGGTTAACAGAGGGTATTCAAATAAAGATACTCTTTCCTTTCCGTCTGAAACCTTGGCACCGATCTAATCCAGACTCTCCTTATAGAGAAAAAAAAACACACAAATATGATTTTTGTTTTTTAACTGTTTGGGGGATGGAAACCGACCTACCTTTTTGCTCTCCCCGAAAACGATCCTCCTTTTTTGCACCTATTTTAAAAGAACTTGGAAAAATGCTTCTAAAAAGGAAGCCAAATTGTTTTCCAATTCTAAGAAGATTAAACGAACGAACAAATTTCTCTCTAAGGGTCTCAACAACAATTCAAAAAAGCATTCTCCTTATAAAAAAAATAAAAAAAGAATTAGCAAAAATAAACCCAAAGCTATTATTTGGATTAGGAGAAGTATATGAGTTGCGTGAAACTAAAAAAGAAAAAGATTTTTTAATCCGTAATATTATTATTTATAAACCATCCAGTAAACTAAAATCTATTGATTGGAGAAGTTATTCACTGCCAGAAAAAAAAACAAAAGAGCTGACTGATAGAACAAGCCTAATCATAACTCAAATAAACAAACTTATAAAAAAAAAAAAAAATATAACTTCAGAAAAAAACATTAGTTCGAACAAAAAAAGTAATGATGCTAACAGATTAGAATCCTATATATATATATATTTTTTTCAGGTGTTAAAAAGAAGAAAGATTAGATTAATCCGTAAATCACATTTTTTTATACAATTTTTCTTTCAAAGGATATACTTCTTAGGTATGATTAATATTCTTCGGATCGACACACAAGTTTTTCTTGAATCAACAACAAAAAAAGTTCAAAAATACATTTACACTATTTATATTAAAGCAAATCCCGCAAGAATTGAGAAAAAAAAAAACACAAAAATTAACTTTATAAAGTCACTTTCTAATATTAGTAATATTAAAAAATATTCAAAGAACTTACCTTCTTTGTCACAAGCATATGTATTTTACAAATTATCAAAAACCCACGTTATTAACTTAAGATCTGTTCTTCAATATCACGGAACACCCGTTTTAAAGAAAAACGAACTAACGGGATATTTTAGAACACGAGGAATATTTAGTTCCGAATTAAAAAATAAAAAACTTCGTAATTCTAGACTGAATCAATGGAAAAATTGGTTAAGGGTTCATTATCAATATAATTTATCTAAAATTCAATGGTCTAAATTAGTAGCCCAAAAATGGAAAAATAGAGTTAATAAAGCCCCCCAAAAAGATTTAAACAAATGGTATTCATATGAAAAAGAAACTTATTCTCTATTACCAAATAAAAAAGAAAATTTTAAAAGACACTCTGAATATGACCTCTTCTCATCTAAATCTATTAATTATGAAGCTAAGAGGAACTCCTACAGTTATGTATCATCATTACACGTAAACAATACCGAAAATATTTCTTATAATTACAACATAGATAAACAAAAATTATTTGATGGGTTGGCAATTATACTTATCAAGAATTATCTAGGAAAAGATGCTATTATGGCTAAAAATTCGGATAGAAAATATGCGGATTGGAAAATTATACATTTTAGTGTTAGAAAGAAGCTCACTAGTGAGGCTTGGATCCATAGCACCAGTAATAAACAGACTAGTCACGATCAAAAAGTTGATAAAATGTATAAGAAATATCCTTTTTATCTCACAATTCATGAAGACATCAACCCCTTCAATAAAAAACAATTTGGTTGGATGGGAATGAATGAAGAAATACAAAGCAAGGCCATATCCGATTTTGAACTTTGGTTCTTCCCAGAAGTTATGTTACTTTATAATTCATATAAAATAAAACCCTGGGTCATACCCATAAAATTACTTTTTTTTTTTTTTCAGGGAAATGCACCGATTAGTACAAATAAAAACATCAATGAAAAAAAATATATTGGAGAAGATTATGCGGGATCAGTCATAAAAAACCATACAAATAAAAAGCAAAACACAAGCGCTACAGAAACAGAATTAGATTTTTTCCTACAAAATAATTTGCTTATTCAATTTAGAAACGATTCTTTTTTTAATCAACAACTAATCAATAATATCAAGGTATATTGTCTCCTGCTTAGACTGAGAAGCCCGCGAAAAGTTTTTATATCCTCTCTGCAACGAGGCGAAATGATTTTCAATATAATGCTGAGTCACAAGGATGTCCATATTCCCGAATTGGTGAAAGGAGGGGGGGTTAGCATCGAACCGGTTCGTCTGTCTGTCAAAACGAATGGACAATTTATTAGATATCAAAGCATAAGTATTTCATTGGTTCATAAGAATAAAGATCGCATTAATAAAAGATATGGTGATAAAAATAATTTTTTTAAATCCCTTACAAGACATCAAAAAATAACTGGAAATAGAGATAAAAACGATTATGCTTTGCTCGTTCCCGAAAATATTTTATCACCTAGACGTCGGAGAGAATTGAGAATTGTAATTTCATTCAATTCAAGAAAAGGGAAGGGTGCGGGTCTAAATCCCATACTTTGGGATGGAACGAACGTAAAAAACTGTGTTAAATTTTTGGATACAAGCCCAAGTCTTGATATAGATAAAAATAAATTAAAAAAATTAAAGTTCTTTCTGTGGCCCACTTATCGATTAGAAGATTTAGCTTGTATGAATCGCTATTGGTTTGATACCACTAATAGCAGTAGTTTCAGTGTGTTAAGGCTACATATGTATCCACAATATCAATATACACAATTTTAAAATAGACGACGATAAATTTTTGCTAGATATCAGATATCAGGTAACATATCTAATATTTCAAAGCAAACTAATACATAGTAGTATCTTACATTCCATAATAATTCGATCTATAAATAAAAAAATCAACGGAATTTTTTTTTGAGAAAATTAAGAGTAGATAACTTAATTTAGTATACCCGATTCAAATGGTTAGCATTATTCTTTTTTATTATTTCTGATCAGTAAAATTAACAATAAAAAAAATATCTTTAAACAATAAAAGGGGGAGCAATTTACGTTTTATGGTAAAAAATTCATTCATTTCAGTTTTTTTCCAAGAAAAAAAAGAAGAAAACCCGGGGTCTGTTGAATTTCAAGTATTAAGTTTCACTAATAAGATACGACGACTTACTTCACATTTGGAATTGCACAGAAAAGACTATTTATCTCAGAGAGGTTTACGTAAAATTCTGGGAAAACGTCAACGATTACTAGCTTATTTGTCAAAGAAAAATCGAGTACGTTATAAAGAATTAATTGGTCGGTTGGAAATTCGTGAGCCAAAAACTCACTAATTTTAATTTTAAAGAATTTAAATTATTTGATGTTCGATCTTGAATTTTTATTATTTTCGGCAATTCGTGGAAGAATCAATCGGGGAAAAACCTATGAATGTACCAGCTACAAAAAAAGACCTCATGATAGTAAATATGGGTCCTCAGCACCCATCAATGCATGGTGTTCTTCGACTCATCATTACTCTAGATGGTGAAGATGTTATTGACTGTGAACCAATATTGGGTTATTTACACAGAGGAATGGAAAAAATAGCAGAAAACCGAACAATTATACAATATTTGCCTTATGTAACAAGGTGGGATTATTTAGCTACTATGTTCACAGAAGCGATAACCGTAAATGCACCAGAGCAGTTAGGAAATATTCAAGTACCGAAAAGAGCCAGCTATATCAGAGTAATTATGTTGGAGTTGAGTCGTATAGCTTCTCATTTGTTATGGCTCGGACCTTTTATGGCCGATATTGGGGCACAAACCCCTTTCTTCTATATTTTCAAAGAAAGAGAATTAGTATATGATCTATTCGAAGCTGCCACTGGTATGAGAATGATGCATAATTATTTTCGTATCGGAGGAGTCGCTGTTGATCTACCCCATGGCTGGATAGATAAATGTTTAGATTTCTGTGATTATTTTTTAACAGGGGTTGCTGAATATCAAAACCTTATTACACGAAATCCTATTTTTTTAGACCGAGTTGAGGGAGTAGGGATTATTAGCGAAGAGGAAGCAATAAATTGGGGTTTATCAGGACCAATGCTACGAGCTTCCGGAATAAAGTGGGATCTTCGTAAAGTTGATCATTATGAGTGTTATGACGAATTTAATTGGGAAATCAAATGGCAAAAAGAAGGGGATTCGTTAGCTCGTTATTTAGTACGAATCGGCGAAATGACGGAATCTATAAAAATTATTCAACAGGCTCTGGAAGGAATTCCAGGAGGGCCCTATGAGAATTTAGAAAACCGATGCTTTGATATAGTAAGGGATCCAAAATGGAATGATTTTGAATATCGATTCATTAGTAAAAAGCCTTCGCCCACTTTTGAATTGTCGAAACAAGAACTTTATGCGAGAATCGAAGCACCAAAGGGAGAGTTGGGCATTTTTTTGATAGGAGATCAAAGTGTTTTTCCTTGGCGATGGAAAATACGACCGCCAGGTTTTATCAATTTGCAAATTCTTCCTCAGTTAGTTAAAAGAATGAAATTGGCTGATATTATGACGATACTAGGTAGTATAGATATCATTATGGGAGAAGTTGACCGTTGAAATGATAATTGATAGAACAGAAATACAAGATATCAATTCTTTTTACAGATTGGAGTCTTTAAAGGAGATCTATGGGATCATATGGATGTTTATACCTATTTTTACTCTTGTATTGGGAATAACAATAGGTGTACTAGTAATTGTGTGGTTAGAAAGAGAACTATCCGCAGGGATACAACAACGTATTGGACCTGAATATGCCGGCCCTTTAGGAATTCTCCAAGCTATAGCAGATGGGACAAAACTACTTGTTAAAGAAAATATTATTCCATCTAGAGGAGATAGTGGTTTATTCAGTATCGGACCATCGGTAGCGGTCATATCAATTTTACTAAGTTATTCAGTAATTCCTTTTGGTTATCATCTTATCCTAGCTGATATAAATATCGGGGTTTTTTTATGGATCGCTATTTCAAGTATTGCTCCTATTGGACTTCTTATATCAGGATATGGATCAAATAATAAATATTCCTTTTTAGGTGGTTTACGAGCAGCTGCTCAATCCATTAGTTATGAAATACCATTAACTCTATGCGTGTTATCAATATCTCTACGTGTGATTCGTTGAGACATAAACTTTTGACTATTTCCGTTCTTTCGCGGAAAGCGTTGAATAGATAGTCTCCGTTTTTTGTTCATCGTTAGTGTTGATGAACTAAATCAGATAGTTCTATGAGTGAAAAAAAACAGCTTATAAGTTTGCAGTAAGAAGTCGAGTCTCATTTCCTATGTACCAGGATTAAGCAAAAGTAAATATAAGCAGTAGAGACTGTTTACCCCAAGATTGGTTGGTTGGGCATCATGGCTTGAAGCGGGTTCACAAGATCAACTGTATGGGGTTTTCATTAGCGTTTGGCTATATTACCCGACTACCATAACAGGCGATTGGGCAAAAATGAGTGGATGGTTAGAAACACCAAATTACACAAGGGATTAGTAATAGAGATTATGTAAATTATACAAAGGGCCGGTTCCGCATAAAAGGAAGACCAATTGGGGCTTTACGTTAGTAGAAATGATCAGGTAGTACTCCCCATGATTCCGATCCAGAGTATGCTCCTATCCACCGATTAAAGAAATTACTATCAAGAACGAAATAATCCTTTACTTTTTTTGAATCCACTTTTTAGAAACAAGAATAGGAACGAAAAAGTAGAAAGACTGCAATTACAATAAAAAATGAATAAAAAAAGAGAGAGAAAGATCTTTATTCTTTAATTTATATAGAAAGCAAATTCTTGGCATTATTTATGAACTAATGTAATATCTAATTCTTTTTCGTAATTGAAAAAGCTGGGTTCAAATATCTATGAATATTTATAGAAGGAGTATTTTATTGAAGGTTTAAGTTATTACTCAAAAAAACATTCTAAATTATTAAAGGATGAGATCAATTCAGAAGTACTTTTTTTGTTTTATTATAGCAGACAGAATTACATTGGTCTAATTCGGGACCTCTCAATAGATTTTTACTCGATCTAGAACATATCGCCATAAAGAATGCCGATCCGGTCCTTAGATTTCTTTGTGGTCCTGGAGGAGCCGTATGAGGTGAAAATCTCATGTACGGTTCTGTAATAGCGATGGGAACAGTGATGTTATCACCGACTATAATTATCTAACAGTTCAAGTACAGTTGATATAGTTGAGGCACAGGCAAAATATGGGTTTTGGGGATGGAATTTGTGGCGTCAACCTATCGGGTTTATCGTTTTTATAATTTCCTCCCTAGCAGAATGTGAGAGATTACCCTTTGACTTACCAGAAGCAGAGGAAGAATTAGTAGCGGGTTATCAAACTGAATATTCTGGTATCAAATTTGGTTTATTTTATGTTGCTTCTTATCTAAATCTACTAGTTTCTTCATTGTTTGTAACAGTTCTTTACTTGGGTGGGTGGAATCTCTCTATTCCGTACATGTTTATTCCTGAACTATTTGAAATAAATAAAGTAGGTGGCGTCTTTGGAACCACAATTTTTCTCTTTATTACATTAGCTAAAACATATTTGTTCTTGTTTATTCCTATCACAACAAGATGGACTTTACCTAGGTTAAGAATGGACCAATTATTAAACCTTGGATGGAAATTTCTTTTACCTATTTCTCTAGGTAATCTATTATTAACAACTTCTTCCCAACTCCTTGCACTGTAAATACACTATCACGACCTGTCCCAAACAAGAGAAAAAAAAATTCGATATATTCACGATATGTTCCCCATGGTAACCGGGTTCATGAATTATGGTCAACAAACAGTCCGAGCTGCAAGGTACATTGGTCAAAGTTTTATGATTACCTTATCGCACGCAAATCGTTTACCTGTAACTATTCAATATCCTTATGAAAAATTAATCACATCGGAACGTTTCCGCGGTCGAATCCACTTTGAATTTGATAAATGCATTGCTTGTGAAGTATGTGTTCGTGTATGTCCTATAGATTTACCTGTTGTGGATTGGAAATTGGAAACGAATATTAGAAAGAAACGATTGCTTAATTACAGTATTGATTTCGGAATCTGTATTTTTTGTGGTAATTGCGTTGAGTATTGTCCAACAAATTGTTTATCAATGACTGAAGAATATGAACTTTCTACTTATGATCGTCACGAATTGAATTATAATCAAATAGCTTTGGGTCGTTTACCAATGCCAGTAATTGACGATTACACAATTAGAACAATTTTGAATTCGCCTCAAAGAAAAAATACGTCAACCCCATGATTAAAAAATTTTAGTTTTATTTTTCCTTGGTCAATAACTACAATAGAAATCCCAATAATTAGTTGATGAGAATCGAGGCGTCATTTGGAGTTAAAATCGAGTGATATATCATCTATCAGTAATTTTTTTAACATATACATATATAGCTCCCATTTTAAATTTATTATTCTGATAAAAAACGAGATTGATTCAATTATTGGATACACATCAATCCACACTCATTAGAATTTATTAGCATTTAGAATTAAATTCATAAAAACATATCATAAAAAAATAGGGTCCATTTCCTGGTCAGGTCAATAAGATCATGAAAGATTTTTTATTTATTTTTTATTTTACATAAAATGGATTTACCCGGATCAATACATGATTTTATTTTAGTCTTTCTAGGATTGGTTATTATATTAGGAGGTTTAGGGGTGGTATTACTTACTAATACAATTTATTCTGCCTTTTCATTGGGATTGGTTCTTGTTTGTATATCTTTATTATATATTTCATCAAACTCCCATTTTATAGCGGCCGCACAGCTCCTTATTTACGTGGGAGCTATAAATGTTTTAATCATATTTGCTGTGATGTTTATGAATGGTTCAGCATCTTACAACGATTTTACTCTTTGGACCGTTGGGGATGGGGTGACTGCGATGGTTTGTGCAAGTATTTTTGCTTCACTAATTACTATTATTACAGATACGTCATGGTACGGTATTATTTGGACTACAAGATCAAACCAGATTATAGAACAAGATTTTTTAAGTAATAGTCAACAAATTGGGATTCATTTATCAACAGATTTTTTCCTTCCATTTGAACTCATTTCCATAATTCTTTTAGTTGCTTTGATAGGTGCAATTGCTATGGCTCGTCAGTAATAAATCGTTCGAACTAGCATAGTAATAAAAATAAAACGTTGTTGCGTGTTTCAATTCTATCAAAATCTAAAATTTTTTGTCAATATATTCTAACAATAAACTCTATTTATTTGATTTCTTTGTTCCACACTTGTTAGTTGCG